GGAAAGTAGGGGAAATGGCCGATACTACTGGAAGGATTCCTCTTTGGTTGGTGGGTACTGTAACTGGTATTCCTGTGATCGGTTTAATAGGTGTTTTCTTTTACGGTTCATATTCTGGGTTGGGTTCATCTCTCTAGTAATCGTATGAACCAGATTGTAGACATGAAAGAGTAAGAACTCAGCGGGACCTTACCACTCTAATCAGATAGACAAAGGAGGGTAAGGTCCCGCTGAGTTCTTACTCTTATAAGATATAAGAATATAAGAAGACTTTGATCTATTCCATGACATACAAATTTGGAAACATACAAATTAAAATTGGAAAGTTATACAATCAACATAATAAAAATATTATATTTGTTTTGTAGAAAAAAAATGACAAAATGAATCTTTTGCTCTGATGTTTTAAATATTACTCTATTCTTTTGTTTCTTAATAATGTTTTTGAAGAATTGAAGCCATTGATTGATTCATAGTCTCTGTCCTTCCTCTAATTAATTCTTACGATACGAAGCAAGAAGAAAAGAGTAATCTCTGGATACTACAATATTCTATGGATTTATACGCATGAGATATCCTCCAAATTCTTTCTTTCTATTTCTATAGTAAACTACTAATGGAACTTACTCTATAATATAATTTGAAATTTAAATTTGTTTGAATAATTTCTCTAAGTTATAAGTTTAAGTTAATAGAAGAAGTTCTATTTGCTCAATCAATTATTCCCCTATAATCTTTTCTCTCTTTTTGTTTGTCCACAACTTCCTATCAATCTAAACAAAAGAGTTATGGTTTGCCATCCTTCCCTTGTATTCTCTTCGTTTGTATATCTATTACAAAGAATAGGATACAAGTAATGAATTCCAGGCATCCCGCAAAACGAAAAAAAAGTATAAACAAAGCAACAAAAAGGGTTTGGAGATTTTTTGTTGATCCATATATATATATGGATCAACAAAAATTTGGCACCTTTTACCAACTTGATGTTAAGAAATCCCCGCACCTAGAAATTCATTTCGTATAATTGAACCTTTTCAAACTGTTTCTTTTTAAGAACCAAAAAAACTTGTGCCAAAATAACAAATGCAAAAAAGAATAAAAGACCTTGGACCCGTAATGGGTCTTGAAGCACTACTTCTGCATCTCCCTGACCAAAGCCTCCCACATTGGGATTGCTTGTTAATGGTTGATCAAGCTTGATGGATTCACCCTCTGAAACAAGAAGTTCTGGTCCTGGAGGTACAATATCAACTACTTGATGTCCATCCGATGGATCAACAACGGTTATTTCATATCCACCCTTTTCTTTACGTACTATTCTACTTACTACACCTGCTGATGTAGCATTATAGACTGTATTGTTACTTTTGCTACCATCAGGATAAATCTGACCCCTTCCTCTGTTCCCACCTACATATATGGGATATTTTAAGAAGTGAACATCTTTCTTCGTAGCAGGGTCGGGGGAAAGAATGGGAAAGATGATTTCACTATATTTCTGACCAGGAACAGGACCTATCACAATAATATTTCTTTTATTAGGACGATAACTCTGAAAAGACAAATTTCCAATCTTTTCTTTCAATTCGGGAGAAATACGATCAGGGGGGGCTAATTCGAATCCGTCGGGTAAAATGAGAACAGCCCCTACATTCAAACCTCCCTTTTTACCATTAGCAAGAACTTGTTTCAGTTGCTTATCATAAGGAATTCGGACAACTGCTTCAAATACAGTATCAGGGAGCACAGCTTGTGGAACTTCAATATCCACGGGTTTATTAGCTAAATGACAATTGGCACATACAATTCGTCCCGTTGCTTCTCGCGGGTTTTCATAACCCTGCTGCGCAAAAATGGGATATGCATTTGAAATGGATGACCGAGTTATTACATATATCATGATCGATACAGAAATGAATCGAGTCATCCCTTCCTTTACCCAAGAAAAAGCATTTTTATTTTGCATGTCCAATCATTAATTTCGGAGTTTCTACAATAAATTAGATAGGTAACTAGTATAGTTACCTATACACGAGTCTGGCATTGTACTAGAATAATTGTACTGGAATATATGATGAATACCTTGAGCAGATGAAAGTATAAGGAATTAAGTAAAATTTTTAATTAAATGCTTAATTTCTATTTATTTATAAAGGAAGAAGGATTCTAATTTTATTGATATGATGAGATCAAATGAGTTCTTTATTCATTCATTGAATGAAAAATTACTACAAGTGAAGGAGATACACGATTTAAATAATGAAAAATCCAATATTTAACAATTGCATCTAGAATAACTGGAAAAATGGAAACAAGACCAGTTATAATCTGATTGTTATGATCCAATCCAAAATCCTTGTAAACCAAACCTATCATTAGTTCCCAACCACGGGTCGAGTGAAATCCGACCCATAAATCAGTAACTAAAAGAATCGAAAAAGCTTTTATTGTGTCACTTAAGTTATAGAGGAATTCCTGAACCCAAGAATTCAGAATAATGAGTTCTTCATTACTCAGAATAAAATAACCACTTAGAATAGTGAAACAGATTATATTTGTCGAGAAATGTAAAATGATATGGAGATCATATTCATTGCATGCTTTGACCAATTGTATTGTTTCCTTGTGTATTCCTATATAAAGTTTTTGTATATGTGTTTCCGGGTACTCTTTTATCATTTCATCCAATAGGAATAGTTCTTCTAATTCTATGAATCTTTTTAGAACGTTTTTCTCTTGAATATGATTTAAAAAAGTTTCGGATTGTCTGCTATTCCACCAATAAGTAACCCAAGGTTCCAGACATTTATTAAAAGAGAAAGAGACCCACCAGGGCAAAAATACCATAGATGCAAGATAGGGAAGGGAGGCCAATGCTTTCTTTTTTTTCATTTTGATCTGTGAATTGAATTTTTTTTAATGAACCTACTTCATTCGTCGACTCTATCTGATATTTCTCTGAAGCACGAGTTGTATAACAAAGTAGTGACCTCTGGATCTATCCCTTTCCCTTTTTATTTGTAATATATTTAAGATATCTCAATTGGGCAAATTCAAACCAATTTCATTTTCATTTGTTCCTTTCGATGAATACTCCAAAACCCACTTTAAGTAACGAATCAAGTTTCGAGACCAAAAAACTTACATTAATTCTTTCGAAACGAAACCTTTTACTGTATAATCAGAAAAAGGGTATCAATTAAAAATCATGGGCCTAAAAAGATGAATTATGTATTACGAAATACATGTTCGGGTAGGTTTGATTAATTTATAGATATAAATTAATTATTAGATTAGTTAGTTAGATTAGACTTCTAGTATAAAAGAATCAGGAAACTTGCCTTTTATTAAAAAGGGGAATTAGCAAGTTCTTTTCCCCACCTTGAGAGGATATTTATTCTTTACTTTAGTTCGAGTTCGTTTTAAAGTACTTCCATTGGTATGCGCAAAAAATAGGCTAATTCAGCAGCTTTTTGTTCAATTTCTCGTGGAGTCAAATTATCATCAGTACGAGTCAAGGGAATGGCTCCTTGGCCCCTGATTTCCATATAAAGGACACGACGAGTATAAAGACCCTCTTTAACCTCTATTCTGATTGATTGGATATCTCTCATAAGGAACCGAAGGAAGATGCGACGATTTATTCCAGGAAATCCCCAACGAAAAATACACACTCTTCCCTCTTTTCTATCGAATCGGTCATAACCGCTACCTACATTCCACGAAATAGTGCACCACAAATAGGAGCTAATGAACAGACCCGCGATCCCATAGAAAGACATCACAACCCCTTGAGGAAAAAAAACGATTTGCTGAGATGGAAATACAGAGATCAAATTTCTACCAAGATAACTGGAAGTTCCAACCACTAAGAATCCTAGTGAACCTAAAAAAAGGATACAGGCCCAGCAAAAATTACTCGTTTTTCGAGATTCCGTTATAAGTTCTATCCATATATGTTCTGATCGCCAATTCATACTATACTGCATTCAGTTGCATTCGATTGGAATTGAGCGAATAACCCAAATAAATTTGACTTTACCTTTCTTGACCCCGAAGTAACTTTCACCAACTAGCACTATTGTTATGTGAAACATCGGGAGTAATTAGTTAGATACATTGACTTTCCATTTTTTATATTCGCTAATTCATTTTGAACCAGCTATATCCACATATACATGCATTTATACAGATATTATATATCCGCATAAAAGTTCTTTCACTTGTGTGTTTGGCACAAAAGGCACATATCATACCATATTACACGAAATAAATATCCGTATTATCATACAGTGTTGAAATCACTTGATAAGATTCATTACCATTGGGTCTAGACAATCTTATTTTTTTGGACATGAAGAAATAAAGAAACCATTGCAATTGCCGGAAATACTAGGCCCACTAAAGGTACAAAAATGGAGGGTAAGTTGAAATCTGTCATAGAATAGATGCCTCGATTTACTATTTCTATCTATTAATATTTCTATCTATTAAAAAGATATCCTCTTATGCTTATTTAGGATATATCTATCATAAGTAATATCAAGTTATTATTATATTGTAAATAATATTATTTATAAGTGATAAATAATATCAACTATAATTCTATTAGCTATATGATTAGATATTCACTATAATATTTAGAATATATATATTTAAATAATAAGTAATATAATAGTGAATATCATAATATAAGTTAAAATAATAATTAATATTATTTTAATATATTAAATAAATAATTATAAATAAAAAACAAAAGAAAAAATATAATTATCCGAAACCTCTGTCTATCTACAAGGAGAACTTATGTCAACAAGGAAAACAATATATATATTGTTTCTTTTAATTACGATTACGATGAATTAAATATTTATTTTTGTTCGCTACAAATAAAATATAAAATAAACGAATCTAGTGCTATACTTTAATTTTTGGAACTGTGATTCAAAGGAAAGAAACCGTGGAGTTGAAATAACTCACTCAGAACACCTTTTAAAAGA